TTATTACTTGTATAACTATAAAAAATCTTTCTAAATGTAATGACTAGAAGTGCTACGGATAATAATGATCCACAAAGAAGAGCCGCATAGCTCAATATCATCATACTTACGTGCATTATTAACCACTCCGATTGTAGAGCAGGTACTAATATTGCGGGTTTACGTATTTCAGTTAAAAGACCCGAAGTAGCAAAGCCTTGGGTAAAAATAGTACTTGAGGCAGTTATTGTGGTTAAATAATTTTTTCTTATTTTGAAATAAGGGACTATATGAATAAGGGAGAAACTCCATGAAAGAAAGATTAATGATTCATATAAATCACTTAGTGGGAAATGGCCCGAATAAATCCAACGAGTGATTAATAATCCTGTTAGACATAAAAAAGTAACTATCATCCCCTTTTCTGACGAATCATATGGTTTTATGATTTCATTGCCCAATAAGGTTATCAAATTAATTGTAATTACAATTGAAACAATCGAAAAGGAAATATGAGTGAATATATGCTCTAAAGTTGAAAATATCATAAAAATGAAAAAAGGGAGGGAATCCCCTAAATTAATATTAATTAAGAATTATAAATCGGGAATTGAATTTATTTTTATTATAGGATCTATTGGGTCTGTTTTAGAAGATGGTATGCCGCCACTCGGACTCGAACCGAGATGCTCTAGCACTGCTTCCTAAGAGCAGCGTGTCTACCGATTTCACCATAGCGGCTTGCTCGAACTAATAATAGCCTATTTATATTCAATCGTCGAGATTGAACAAGTCAATTCAATCAAAGAAGTTTTTTAGTAAAGATTCAAATTGATAAAAAAAAATGAGTTCAAAAGTCAATTTGAAGGTTCATTAGTTTCATTTCTTTTTAGGGTGTCCGGTTTATTTCTCTTTTATCTTAGGGCTTTGACGTAGTTTATCCTATTCTAAAATCCAACTTTTGGAAGTAGATAATTCTCTCGATAAAAGAAAAAAACTGTTTTCATTTTTTTACTTTTATTGATACTTCATTATTTCTCGTTTATCTGATTTCATAAATAAAAAAAAAATAAATTTTCTCAATGAATCCAAAATAACCATATTTTGGATTACTCCAAATTGACACATTAGTTGTACATAATATCTCAACAATGAAGTTCTTTTATTGATTGGGCTCAAAATTGGAGATATATGGTAAATACATTCCATATAGTAATTACTAAAAATTATAAAAATTATAAATTAATCAGAAAGTTATCCAAAATTTTTTAACATGGAATCCATTAGTTTCAACAATCCATTTATTTGAACTAAAAATATTATATCTGCCCTTCTCGAGAAAGATAAAAATTTTTCTTTTTTGTAAAGGTCGATGGGGAAAATAAGACTCCCCACCACAAAAATCTTAGTGAAAATCTACTACAAAGAAATAAAAAATCTTTTATTTTTTTCTTTATTCTGCTTTTTTTTAGAATTCAGCAAACAGAAGAATTCTTTTTTTTAGACATCTTATAAGATGGAAACCTGGTCTATTTCATATTGATTAGAATAGGGACTGCCAATTGTGAATTTTATATTAACAAATTATTGAGCCAATTTTTGAGTCAAATCCATTCCGATTATTCCAATAGTTTAGGACTTATTTGTTTGTCGTACAAAAAAACTTTTTGAATTCCCGGTAGAAAGAGATTTCCCTAATGACAAAGCTTTTAACGCCGCCCAATATCCTTTCCTTTTCCAAATATTTTTACGAATACGCTTTTTTGATATAGAAGTACGTTTTTTTGGAACTGCCATTTTAAAATCATTGTTATAGTTGGATGTGAAAGACATCTATTGTTCAAAACAAATTATTATTTATTTTTCATTATCTATTTTTTCTAGAAATAATATTCTCTTCATAAAAAAGAAATATAGATATGTGAAAGATCCGTGAAAATGGGATCAAAAATTACTCGAAATAACAAAATTTTGATTCCATACAATATTCTAAAACCAAAAATTTTTGGTTTGGAACTCTTAGTTCTCGTTCTTTATCTCTCAAATTTATATCTTTAGAATCTGCAGAATCTGCTAGGTCATAGAAATCAAACTTAATGATTTAATAAAATAAAGAAAGAACCTAAAAGACCTTGATTTTCGTCATTCTATACTTTATTTACATTTAATAAAATCCCTCAAAGGATTGTAAACTTTTGCCTAATCTAATAAAAAACTTGAGTCTTTTTTTAGTCAAACTCGAGAAAGGAATACACCTAAATTCAATTTTAAAATTCGAATGAGATTACTAATAAATCTGTTAAAGGATACGTGGTTTGATAAAAAAATATCTCAGTCGTTTTTTAGCCTTTCTCAATAAAAAAAGTTCATTTTAGATCTATAATATTCTAACGTTTACTAAGAAATCGTTTTGATTGAAATGGAAAACAATCAATCCCATAATGAATTAGTTAATGAGTTGAAAGAAACTAACTAAAATCAAGAGTTTTTATTTCATTAGACCTATGACCTTAGTTAATCC